ATAGATACGAATAGAGCAAGAAAAGAAGGAAATAAAAAAACAAAGTATAGAAAAGATATCCAAAATGATATAGAAATCACTATCCTACCCTTAGTTTTTATTTCCTTAATTTAATTGAATTTGTTTTGATTAGAGCCAAGTTCCTTAAAAACCTCTGCCTTTTTTAAAATATCCTGAACAGTTTCTGTAGGCTGGGCGCCTTTTTCAAGGAAATAGAGAATTGCGGGAACGTTTAAATAAGTTTGATTCTTGATCGGATCATAAAAACCCACTTTCCGAAGATCTCTTCCTTCTCTTCGGGATCGAACATCAATTGCAACGATTCGATAGACGGCTCATCGGGATAGATGTAGATAAAAAAGAACCCCCCCCTAGAACCGTATAGGAAGTTTTCTCCTCGTACGGCTCGAGAAAAAATGATTCGAAGTTTTGTCTATGGATAAAATTAGAATAAATAGGAAAGGAATCCATAAAATAAATTATTCCATAATTATAATTAAACTCATAGTCTTTTTTATTTCGCTTCCTTCCTGAAAAAAAAATCATTTGTACTCATAACTCAAGTTCAATAATTCAAAAATTTTAAAGATTTTTCTTTAATTTTGAATCTATTTTTTTGAGTGGTCTTTAACCCACCCTTTTTGTCTCGTTTAAAATATATTTGGATTCTTTATTCGGATCCGTGAGACAATTAAAGTGGTGTTTCCTTGTTCTGGGATCCTTTAGCTTTGTTTTAAATCATTGGGTTTAGACATTACTTCGGTGCTTCTTAATCCTTTCAAAATGGTAGCAACATACCCCTTTTGTGATTTCTTTCTATCAAAGAATCATACCAACGGTTGATTCGTGCGTGATACACTCGTGATACACTGTGGATTGAAAAAGGTTTAGCCGTTCCAACAATTTTTTTCAAATTTGCTCGAATTGGATCCTTTTGATTTCTATTATCTATTATAGAAGATATACTTACGAAGTTGTTCCAATTTATTAATTGGCATTAACCCTAGATCGTTGCCCCTGAGAAATTAATCAATACTTTCTACTCGAGCTCCATCATGAACTATTTACATTACAACCCAATAAAAAAAAGAAGAGTTATAGTAGATATAGAACAAATGACGTCGAGCCAAGAGCACCTTCATTCCTAATATAAAATGGTGGATAAGAATCCACACGGGATCGTGTCCTTCAAGTCGCACGTTGCTTTCTACCACATCGTTTTAAACGAAGTTTTACCATAACATTCCTCGAATTTGGAACCAGTATGGAATTGATTCAATTATGGAATCATGAATAGTCATTGGTTCAATCAATACAGAGTCATTTATATTTCTTATTTTCTACATAGCTTTTTCTACATAGATAATAAATATTTTTATAGATAAATAAATATTTTTCTTCAGAAAAATTAGCAAGACCTCGGCTTTTTTTGTATGAATGGAAGATTTTTATTTTTATGATATAATTTATGAACATTTTTCTATAAATATATCTCTCAAATCTATCAATATATCTCGCAAAAAAATATCTAATATCTAACAGAAATATACAGAAATAAAATTAAAATAAAATATCGAAAATAGAAATAACATAATTAATAGAAATATAGAATAGAAATACATAACTAGCATCACACGAATAAGGAAATTCTATTTGACTCTGCTTCTTCAAGTGACTCAATAAGATAGACTGACCCATTTTCAACTTCCCAAAGATGAAACCTATAAGGAATGATTCCAAATTACAAATATTGATATTTGTAATTTGAAAAAGTTTCCTACTTCTACATCATTATTTGAGTAAAGTTTTATAGTAAAGACTCCCTTTTTTTATTTTATTATTTATTATCATCATCATAAGAAAGAGAAATCTTTGCTTTTTTTTTTTTCGAATGGAATTGTCAATTAAATTTTGTAAAGTAAATAAGCTAAATACATTGAACAAAAAAAAGAAATATCATTGTTAAATATTTCAATTTTAATATTTTAGGGATGCAATTTCTTTTTCACAAAAATAAAAAGACTATTGTCACTGAAATAGGATAACAATACATACCTATAGGCTAAACACTTCGTTCGTTTTATATGTATTTTCTTTTCATATTTTGTTTAACCTGAGGTTAAGTAATCTTTCTGCAACTATGATCTATGCCCCATCTTATCTTTATCTGGGTCACAAAAGGATTTTGAATTGATTTAGTTCAGTTTGTGAAAAAATCAGATAAAATAAAAGAGGAATAATATTCTATTCCAATATTAGACCTTGAAACAGAACCTTGTTGAACAAAAAAGAAGTATTAGGATACAATGGATATGCTCTGGGACGGAAGGATTCGAACCTCCGAATAGCGGGACCAAAACCCGTTGCCTTACCGCTTGGCTACGCCCCATTTACTTTTTTTATTGCACACTAATAATATAATAAAGAATAATATTGGTATTAAGTGTTCGTCAATTCCATCCAAATATATATAGAAAATCTTTATTCTTTATAGAATCTTTATTCTTTATAGAATCTATTATTATTATAGATATAGATTCGTGTTCGGATTTTGGAATGTGTATATCTATAATAATTCAACTTGATTTATTGATCATTACATATAATTCAATTAAGATATTGTATGAAAGTATGATTTCTTCTATTCTCCTTTGAGAATTGGAGGATTTTTGATTGAGCGGAAAAAGAAGGATTTTTTGTCTACTCTACTTTCTTCATTTTTCCTTATATCAATAACTCAATCAAAATGCAATTATCTCGACGAAAAAAATGTCTGTTATGCTTAATATCTTTAGTTTAATCTGTCTTAATTCTGCCCTTTATCCGAGTAGTCTTTTCTTCGCCAAATTGCCCGAAGCCTATGCTTTTTTGAATCCAATCGTCGATATTATGCCAGTCATACCTCTGTTCTTTTTTCTTTTAGCCTTTGTTTGGCAAGCTGCTGTAAGTTTTCGATAAGATCTTTAACACTATCCTAGAAAATTCATTATTTTTCATTATTTATTCGAGAAAATTTAAATTTATAACAATTGATAAGATCAAATAAGTCTGACAGTATGAACCTTCAATTCAAACATTGAAATTTCGAATAGCCGCGAGAAATCAGGCTCGTCCTATTTCCCAATTTTAATCCTTTTTCCGATACCCTATTAGATTAGGGTCACTTACAATATCTAATTGTGGGTATGAAAGTGATTTGTGGTAATCAAAGACTCTTATTACAAATTTCAACTTCATTTGAATTTCTGAACATTTTTTTATATTTCTAGAATTCATTTCTTGGTGTCAAAATAGGATATGTGATATAAAAATGGAGGATCTATTATCTTTTCTCGTTTTTCTTTTTCAAAAAATGATCTTGGAGGTTGTGTAATGCTTACTCTCAAACTTTTCGTTTACACAGTAGTAATATTCTTTGTTTCTCTCTTCATCTTTGGATTCCTATCCAATGATCCAGGACGTAATCCTGGACGTGAAGAATAAAATAAAATTTTTGTTTTTCTTGCTTGATTTTACAATTTTCTTAAGATTTTTTTAACTATTCCACACATTTAACCAGGAAAAAAATAAATAAGGGGTTTGCTAAATTTTAAAGAAAAAAAGAAAAAGTCATCAACGGAAACGGAAAGAGAGGGATTCGAACCCTCGGTACGAATAACTCGTACAACGGATTAGCAATCCGCCGCTTTCGTCCACTCAGCCATCTCTCCCAATCGAAAAAGATAATTACTATGTTACAGTACACATCAATTAAGGATTAAGGAAAGTATTTCTTTCACATTCTTTATCGTTATTATATAATTAGCAATTCCATTTAGATGCTCGAAAGATCCAAATAGAAAGATAAATAAAGAAGACCTTCTTGCTTTTATTTTGTTCGAAGTGCCTTTTGGGCGTGGCCCGGTCAATACCCAGCCGGGCCTTTTTTTCTTCCAACGAATTCCCTTTTTTTATAGGCAACATACTCTAAATAGCCAATTTGGTATCTGTGTAACAATTTCCGTTCTGGGGTTTACATATACTTATAATTTTTGTTATAATGGAAATTGAGATGAGAATTGAGATTGAGAAGGATTTTTGATTCAAAAGAATCAATTAATCAATTAATTAAGTATGTATCAATTTGTATTTTCTTATGTCATTAGGCAAACCAAATTTTAGATTCAAATCCCAGAATCATTCACGAATTGTCAGTCAAGGAATAGTTAATGGTTCCCTTTTGTCATAAATTTTGACTTTTTTGAGTGAAAATCTACAGTTTATTTTTCAATAGAAAAGTCTGTGGAAGTTTTTCGGCATTGTGTGTTTTGAGATACTATACAATCAATCGAAGGCGTAGATCAAATACAATCAAAGGGGGAATAAAAGGTTTCTTTTCTAAAATTAGAAAAAAAAATTTTAGAAAAAGGATTAAAAAAGGGATGGAATTTTTATGCAAATACAATAAACTAAAGTTTAGTAAAAAAAGGGGGGATTTTTTCTCCTATTGTGTATCGTTTTGGCGGCATGGCCGAGTGGTAAGGCGGGGGACTGCAAATCCTTTTTCCCCAGTTCAAATCCGGGTGCCGCCTCATCAACAAACGAATTGAAATCTCTTATTCTGTTGTGCTGTTTTATTCTGTTCTGGGAATTTTGTAAAAGATTGGAAATCTTTGAATCTAAAATTCAAAGAAAGATTATAATGGAAAAATTATAATGGTCGAAGCAAGACTTCCCGATTCTCTTCTACTGCTAATGTAATGTCTACTGATTGGGTCTTGAATTACATTGTATAGCCGGGATAATTCAACTACTAGTTGGGGAAAGTGCTTTCTATACTGTAATCTACATATATAGATGAATAGCAAAGCAATTGATCTATGATATAGCAATTGATCTATGATCTATTTTTACTTTCAAGGGCACGAAAAAAAAAGAAGGGGCCCTCATATTTTATTAATAGATTCCATTACTAACATTCCTTTGTAATGTCATTGTGTATTTTACTTGTGTTTATTCTTTCCCGATTAGAAATAATATAGGAATTTTTGAAATGGATTTTTTTTGTTCATCAATAGTGTTCCGCCAGAATCCTTTTTTGACTCTGGACCATTCATTCTACTATTATTAGTGAGCAATAATGGAATAATTCTATCATAGAGATAAGGGACATAATTCACATGGATATAGTAAGTCTCGCTTGGGCTGCTTTAATGGTAGTCTTTACATTTTCCCTTTCACTCGTAGTATGGGGAAGAAGTGGACTTTAGAAGCACTCCTACTTTAGTTGAGGAATGAAACTGTTTTATAGATCGTTCTGCAACGCATTTTTTATTTAAATAAAAAAAAATTTTCTTTTTATTTAAATTGAAAAAATTTTCAAATAAAAATATCTTCATTTCTAAATTCAATTGAATTCTAGTGGAGAAATCTAGTCTATAAAGAGTAAAATAATTATTTGAGATTCATCGGAATAAATAGATATATCAAAGAAATAGAATTGGGTCCTACGTCAATATTATATTACATAACATATAAAATAAATATATAGAAGCTAATATAGTATACCAAGTTTATTAGAAAGTCAAGTATAACTTTGACTTTATATACTACTATAACACTAAACACTAAATAACACTAATAGAGAGTATGGTAAGTAAGAAATAAATTTCTTACTTACCATACTCTCGGATCTCATAGAATACCGCCGACTATAGCCCGTGGATTTCATCTAAGACACAAAAATAGAATACTTTTCTTTTGATTTCTTCAACTATTGATAATAATTCAGAAGTCAAGTTTCATTTAAAGTAATTAATTATTTTGACTTTCTGTTTTTACGTAAATTATAAGTAGAAAAGCAGTAGGAACTAAAATGAACAGTGCAGTAGCAATAAATGCAAGAATATTTACTTCCATAATCTCATCGTTTTTTTATTTCACAATAACTCGGGATTTAATCCCATAGAGATGATAAATTTTTCGCCTGTCAATTCAATGAATACATTAACTATCGATGATTTTGAATCGGATCAATATCATGAATAACAATATCCGAGCTATTAAATTAATTCGTCGTCGAGAATTGAATAGTATAACATACGAAGATCCTTTATCCATATCGAATCCAAGATTGGATTCCCGGACCTATCAAAAATTCATTTATTTATCCTTTTTTTCTGTTTACCTACCTTAGGTCTTCCTTGTAGAACCATCAACTGAAGTATCATCTAACCACCCGTCCGTTTCCATTAACTACAAAACCCCAACAAACAATACAAGCGAAGTGGAAAAAGAGAGGAATTAGGTTCTAAATTTTAATGATCCAATTTTCTTTGGAAGAAAAAGAAGTATGAGAAATATGAGTCGCGGGAGAAAAGATGGAATATTTTATCAACTTCACTATTTTAGTTCTTTTCATTTTAGTTTAGGGTTTGTTCTTTCTTCGATAGAATCCTGAAAAAAAAAAAGAGGGGAAACCCCTTCGGAATTCAATTGCTCTCTGTCCCTTCTTTGACAGAAAATGGAGAGGCAAATTGATGTACTTATTGGATTGGATACGTCGGGACTGACGGGGCTCGAACCCGCAACGTCCGCCTTGACAGGGCGGTGCTCTAGCCTATTGAACTACAATCCCAGGGAAATAAGAAGAGATCTTACAGAAAATTTGGATTCTTTTTTATTCTCTTTTATCAGGTCAGGTATTTCTTAAGGGTTCTATCAAGTAGATTGGCGAATTGTTGGGCCGAGCTGGATTTGAACCAGCGTAGACATCTTGTCAACGAATTTACAGTCCGTCCCCTTTAACCACTCGGGCATCGACCCAGCGTCTAATTTATTTTAGACGTTCCACAAGCCACTTCCTTTCGTTTCCCAGGCAAACTTTACAAATATATATCACTTGATATAAAATAGAAAGTCCCACTAAGTAGACTAATAGAAGGACTTGACAAATATAGATCACTTGATAGGAAATCCCGCTCCTATAGTCTTGAGTCTTGTATACCCCCAGAGGGCCTTGAACCCTCGTTTTCTCCGTGAAAGAGAGATGTCTTAACCACTGGACCATAGGGGCGGCCCTGTGGCCATCATAATATAACTCAATAACTTAATATAACTCAGGCTGAGAGCCACCAAAAGGAGACACATAAGATATAACCCAAACGAAGACGCATAGGATATAAACAAACGGAAAAACTAGTTAAATATTCGGGGGTTTAATGGGAATCAAACTTTACCATTAAATAAAAAAACTTGATTTCATTGGTCTTTTTCGTCTTTATATCTCTCAGTCACAAAGGGTTATACCTTGGATCCAAGATCTACCACTCTGCAGTAGATTCAAGGCGGTTTACCTAAATATTATTTTTTTTTTGTCGGTCAAATTATATTGAGTCCTAAGTCATACTGTCAATTGACGACACGACAGGACAACACAAGAGGGCAATAAAGGAGGCGAGAACGCGCCGATATAGATTAGGTATCTCCACAATACAACATTCATTAAGTTTTCTGGTATTAAATATTCAAGTAGAAGTAGATTCAATATGAATATTCAAGTAGATTAGAATATCAAAACCGTTATACATTATAATATAAGAAACTGAATCAGTTTTGATATTCTAAAAAAAATTCCAAAGCATAGTAAGCCCAAGTGGGAGAATTCCGTTTCTAAGACTGTTTTATCAATTCCGTTCCGGTTGCATTTCTTAATTGCATCTCTTAGAAAATTCAAGTTCAGTATAAATTTTTATTCCACTCATAGATTCCAGTCAAAGATTCATAGAATCGAAATTCCATCATTGCTAGATCTAGAGGATAGTATTTGATGGATAATGCGCCAGCCAAAATGGTATTTCTTTTTTTTTTTTTTTTGAGAGAATTCGATATGGATGAATATAAATAACTGACAATTTCAAAATAATCCGGGATAGACGCAATGTCCACAATACCTGGATTTAATCAGATACAATTTGAAGGATTTTGTAGGTTCATTGATCAGGGTTTGACAGAAGAACTTTCTAAGTTTCCAAAAATAGAAGATACAAATCAAGAAATTGACTTTGAATTATTTTTGGAAAGATATAAATTGGTAGAACCCCTGATAAAGGAAAGAGATGCTGTGTATGAATCACTCACATATTCTTCTGAATTATATGTATCCGCGAGACTCATTTGGAAAAACGATAGACGTAGGTATATCCAAGAACAAACAATTTTGATAGGAAAGATCCCTCTAATGACTTCTTTGGGAGCTTTTATAGTAAATGGAATATATAGAATTGTGATCAATCAAATATTGCAAAGTCCCGGTATTTATTACCAGTCAGAATTGAATGATAACGGAATTTCAATCTATACCGGGACCATAATATCAGATTGGGGAGGAAGATTAGAATTAGAGATTGATAGAAAAGCAAGGATATGGGTTCGTGTGAGTAGGCAACAAAAACTATCTATTCTAGTTCTATTATCAGCTATGGGGTTGAATATAAGAGAAATTCTAGAGAATGTTTGCTATCCGGAACTCTTTTTGTCTTTTCTGAATGATAAAAAAAAAATCGGGTCAAAAGAAAATGCTATTTTGGAGTTTTATCAACAATTTGCTTGTGTAGAGGGCGATCCGGTATTTTCTGAATCCTTATCTAAGGATTTACAAAAAAAATTCTTTCAACAAAGATGTGAATTGGGAGGGATTGGTCGACGAAATATGAATCGGAGACTAAACCTTGATATACCCCAGAATAATACATTTTTGTTACCACGAGATATATTGGCAGCCGCGGATCGTTTGATTCGAATAAAATTTGGAATGGGTACACTTGACGATATGAATCATTTGCAAAATAAACGTATTCGTTCTGTAGCAGATCTTTTACAAGAGCAATTTGGATTGGCCTTGGTTCGTTTAGAAAATATGGCTCGAGGAAATATATATGCAGCACTTAAGCATAACTGGACACCAACTCCTCAGAACTTGGTAAATTCAACTCCATTAACAGATACTTATAAAGTTTTTTTCCGTTTACACCCATTATCTCAAGTTTTGGATCGAACTAATCCATTGACACAAATAGTTCATGGAAGAAAATTAAGTTATTTGGGACCGGGGGGATTGACTGCGCGAACTGCTACTTTTCCAATACGAGATATTCATCCTAGTCACTATGGGCGTATTTGCCCAATTGACACATCTGAAGGAATAAATGTTGGACTTATTGGATCCTTAGCAATTCATGCGAGAATCGGTCGTTGGGGGTCTCTAGAAAGTCCGTTTTATAAAATTTCTGAGAGATCAAAAGGGGCGCGGATGCTTTATTTATCACCGGGTAGAGATGAATACTATATGGTAGCGGCAGGAAATTCTTTGGCCTTGAATCAAGGTATTCAGGAACAACAAGTTGTTCCAGCTCGATATCGTCAAGAATTCCTGACTATTGCATGGGAACAGGTTCATCTTCGAAGTATTTTTTCCTTCCAATATTTTTCTATTGGGGCTTCCCTCATTCCTTTTATCGAGCATAATGATGCGAATCGGGCTTTAATGAGTTCTAACATGCAACGTCAAGCAGTCCCTCTTTCTCAGTCCGAGAAGTGCATTGTTGGAACTGGATTGGAAGGCCAGGCGGCTCTAGATTCAGGGGCTCTTGCTATAGCCGAACACGAGGGAAAGATTCTTTATACCGATACTGAAAAGATCCTTTTATCAGGTAATGGGGATACTCTAAGGATTCCATTAGTTATGTATCAACGTTCCAACAAAAATACCTGTATGCATCAAAAACCCCAGGTTCCGCAGGGTAAATGCATTAAAAAGGGACAAATTTTAGCCTATGGTGCTGCTACAGTTGGTGGCGAACTTGCTTTGGGTAAAAACGTATTAGTAGCTTATATGCCATGGGAAGGTTACAATTTTGAAGATGCAGTACTTATTAGCGAGCGCTTAGTATATGAAGATATTTATACTTCTTTTCACATACGTAAATATGAAATTCAGATTAACCAAGGCCCCGAAAGGGTCACTAATGAAATACCGCATTTAGAAGTCCATTTACTCCGAAATTTAGACAAAAATGGAATTGTAATGCTGGGATCTTGGGTGGAAACAGGTGATATTTTAGTAGGTAAATTAACACCCCAAATGGTGAAAGAATCATCGTATGCTCCGGAAGATAGATTGTTACGAACCATACTTGGCATGCGGGTATATACTTCAAAAGAAACTTGTCTAAAACTACCTATAGGCGGTAGGGGTCGAGTTATTGATGTGAGATGGGTCCAGAGTTCTAAGACAGATGAGACAGAGAAAACAGAAAGTATTCGTGTATATATTTTACAGAAACGTGAAATCAAAGTAGGCGATAAAGTAGCTGGAAGACATGGAAATAAGGGTATCATTTCAAAAATTTTGCCTAGACAAGATATGCCTTATTTGCAAGATGGAAGACCTGTTGATATGGTCTTCAACCCATTAGGAGTACCTTCACGAATGAATGTAGGACAAATATTTGAATCTTCACTCGGGTTAGCGGGGGATTTGCTAGACAGACATTATCGAATAGCGCCCTTTGATGAGAGATTTGAACAAGAAGCTTCGAGAAAACTGGTGTTTTCTGAATTATATGAAGCCAGTAAGCAAACAGCGAATCCATGGATATTTGAACCCGAGTCTCCAGGAAAAAGCAGAATATTTGATGGAAGAACGGGGGATCCTTTTGAACAACCTGTTATAATAGGAAAGCCCTATATTTTGAAATTAATTCATCAAGTTGATGATAAAATCCATGGGCGTTCCAGTGGGCGTTATTCACGTCTTACACAACAACCCCTTAAAGGAAGGGCCAAGAAAGGCGGACAACGGGTAGGAGAAATGGAGGTTTGGGCTTTAGAGGGGTTTGGCGTTGCTTATATTTTACAAGAGATGCTTACTTATAAATCTGATCATATTAGAGCTCGCCAGGAAGTACTTGGTACTATAATCTTTGGAGGAAGAATACCGACTCCTGAGGATGCTCCAGAATCTTTTCGGTTGTTCGTTCGAGAACTACGATCTTTAGCTCTGGAACTGAATCATTTTCTTGTATCTGAGAAGACTTTCCAGCTTAATAGGAAGGAAGCTTAATCGAAATGAAGCAGAAGTTTTCTTCTATGATCGATCGATATACCCATCAACAACTCCGAATTGGATTAGTTTCTCCTGAACAAATAAGTACTTGGTCCAAAAAAATCCTGCCTAATGGCGAGATAGTTGGAGAGGTGACAAAACCTTATACCTTTCATTACAAAACCAATAAACCAGAAAAAGATGGATTATTTTGTGAAAGAATTTTTGGACCTATCAAAAGTGGCATTTGTGCTTGTGGAAATTATCGAGTAATCGGAGATGAAAAGGAAGACCCGCAATTTTGTGAACAATGCGGGGTCGAGTTTGTTGATTCTCGGATACGAAGATATCAAATGGGCTACATCAAACTCGCATACCCGGTAATGCATGTGTGGTATTTGAAACGTCTTCCTAGTTATATTGTGAATCTTTTAGATAAACCTCTTAACGAATTAGAAGACCTAGTATACTGCGGTGTGTGATTTGATCGAAATTCTGATTTTACAGATTTGAAAAGAGAAACTGTCATCCCATTTAATCCAATCGGGATGCCCTGTACCTGACATGTTTCTTGGTAGAAGTAACATGAAGCTCAGAATTAGGGATGTATTTGAGACGCTCCCAAAAAAGGGAATTGATCTATGGTCGATTTCATAAGAATTTATAGTTATACCTCGTAAAAAAAGACTTTTTCTTTTGTGGAATTAAGCAGTTCCTTTTTTTAGAAAGAAATTATGTTCAAGTAGCAAATAGAAAAGATGTCATGGTTACAAGAGTCTATCTATCGCATATAGACTTTAAGGGCATCGTTGCCTAACCGTCGAGGTGAAGTCGGGACCTAAAAGATCGAATGGAACAGTACATAGACAAGTAAATTCCTTATGAATTCCAAGGTACTCTCTTTAATTAAGAATTACGGAATTCATCATTCGAGGGGAAGTAGACTACTCAAGAATTTCACATTTATTTTATGTCATAATTGAATTGAATAAAGAATTCATAAAATCTAAATAAAAATAATTAAGGAAGACGGAATCAATGAAGTTTTGCTTGGTCTTCACTGGAAACTTGAGTAAGGAGTAGATCTTTTTGGAGTTTTCTATAATTTGAAAGCGAGAACTCCTTTACTTTTTCTTTATTTGACCTACTTGAGCCGGATGAAAGGAAACTTTCACGTCCGATTTTGAGGGGGGGAGATCCTATCCCAATTTTTATTTTGCTAGGCCCATAGATAAAAAACCCACTTTTTTACGATTACGGGGTTTATTGGAATATGAAATACAACCCTGGAAATACAGGATCCCCATTTTTTTTACTACCCGAAGCTTTGATACATTTCGAAATCGAGAGATGTCCACCGGGGGAGGCTCTATCAGACAACAATTAGCCAATCTAGATTTACGAATTATTATAGATTCTTCATTGGTAGAATGGAAAGAATTGGAGGAAGAGGAACCCACAGGGAATGAATGGGAAGATCGAAAAGTTGGAAGAAGAAAAGATTTTTTGCTTAGACGCATTGAATTGGCTAAGCATTTTATTCGAACAAATATAGAACCAAAATGGATGGTTTTGTGTCTATTACCAGTTCTTCCTCCTGAGTTGAGACCAATCTATCATATAGATGAGGATAAACTAGTGACCTCGGATATTAATGAAATCTATAGAAGAATTATCTATCGGAATAATACTCTTACAGATCTATTAACAACAAGTATAGCTACGCCAGAAGAATTAATAATATCTCAGGAAAAATTGCTACAAGAAGCCGTGGATGCGCTTCTTGATAATGGAATTTGTGGACAACCAATGAGGGATGATCATAATCGAGTTTACAAGTCGCTTTCAGATGTAATTGAAGGCAAAGAAGGAAGAGTTCGCGAGACTCTGCTTGGTAAAAGGGTCGATTATTCAGGACGGTCAGTTATTGTCGTCGGCCCTTCACTTTCATTACATCGATGTGGATTGCCTCGGGAAATAGCAATAGAACTTTTCCAGGCATTTGTAATTCGCGACCTAATTAGAAAGCATCTTGCTTCGAACATCGGAGTTGCTAAGAGTCAAATTCGAAAAAAAAAACCGATTGTATGGGAAATACTTCAGGAAATTCTGGATGACCATCCTGTATTGTTGAATAGAGCGCCTACTCTGCATAGATTAGGCATACAGGCATTCCTCCCTATTTTAGTGGAAGGGCGTGCTATTTGTTTACATCCATTAGTTTGTAAGGGCTTCAATGCAGACTTTGACGGGGATCAAATGGCTGTTCATGTGCCTTTATCTTTGGAAGCTCAAGCAGAGGCACGTTTACTTATGTTTTCTCATATGAATCTTTTGTCTCCAACTATCGGAGATCCCATTTCTGCACCAACTCAAGATATGCTTAGTGGACTCTATGTCTTAACGAGTGGAAATCGTCGGGGTATTTGTGTAAATAGGTATAATCCATCTAATTGCAGAAACTATCAAAATGAAGATAATAAGTATAAGTATACAAAAATAAAAGAACCCTTTTTTTGTAATGCCTATGATGCAATTGGAGCTTATCGGCAAAAACGAATAAATTTAGGTAGTCCTTTGTGGCTGCGGTGGCGACTAGATCAACGCGTTATTGCTGCAAGAGAAACTCCCATCGAAATTCACTATGAATCTTTGGGGACCTATTATGAGATTTATGGACACTATCTAATAGTAAGAAGTATAAAAAAAGAAATTCTTTATATATATATTCGAACCACTCTTGGTCATATTTCTCTTTATCGAGAAATAGAAGAAGCCATACAAGGGTTTTGGCAGGGCTGTTGTAATTCTATGCTACCAGCGGGAATTCGAGTCTCACCAGGTTAACTAGGACTATAATTGCGGAATTTCTAGGTGAATCAAGATCTATAAAAGGAAGTTTTCCAATCACTGACTCAAACCCATTGTCAAATTCTACTCAGCGAAATATGGAGGTACTGATGGCAGAACGACCCACTCAGGTCTTTCACAATAAAGTGATAGACGGAACTGCCATGAAACGACTTATTAGTCGATTTATTGATCACTATGGAATAGGATATACATCACATATCCTGGATCAAGTAAAGACTCTGGGTTTCCGACAAGCTACCGCCGCATCCATTTCATTAGGAATTGATGATCTTTTAACAATACCTTCTAAAAGATGGCTAGTTCAAGACGCTGAACAACAAAGTTTTATTTTGGAAAAACACCATCATTATGGGAATGTACACGCGGTAGAAAAATTACGTCAATCGATCGAGATCTGGTATGCCACAAGTGAATATTTGCGACACGAAATGAATCCTAATTTTCGGATGACCGATCCTTTTAATCCAGTGCATATAATGTCTTTTTCGGGAGCCCGAGGAAATGCCTCTCAGGTACATCAATTAGTAGGTATGAGAGGATTAATGTCGGATCCCCAAGGACAAATGATTGATTTACCCATTCAAAGCAATTTACGTGAAGGACTCTCTTTAACAGAATATATTATTTCTTGCTACGGAGCCCGTAAAGGAGTTGTGGATACCGCTATTCGAACATCAGATGCAGGATATCTCACGCGCAGACTTGTTGAAGTAGTTCAACACATTGTTGTACGTCGAACAGATTGTGGCACCGTCCGAGGTATTTCTGTAAGTCCTCGAAATGGAATGATGGCGGACAGGATTTTTATCCAAACATTAATTGGGCGTGTATTAGCGGATCATATATATATAGGTTCGCGATGCATTGCTACTAGAAATCAAGATATTGGGGTTGGACTTGTCAATAGATTCATAACTTTTAGAGCACAACCCATCTCTATTCGAACCCCCTTTACTTGTAGGAGTACATCTTGGATTTGTCAATTATGTTATGGCCGGAGTCCAGCTCATGACGACCTGGTCGAATTGGGAGAAGCTGTAGGTATTATTGCAGGTCAATCGATTGGAGAACCGGGCACTCAATTAACATTAAGAACTTTTCATACCGGCGGGGTATTCACAGGGGGTACTGCAGAACACGTGCGAGCCCCTTCTAATGGAAAAATAAAATTCAATGAGGATTTGGTTCATCCGACACGTACACGTCATGGACATCCTGCTTTTCTATGTTCTAGAGACTTGTATGTAACTATTGAGAGTGAAGATATTATACACAATGTGTGTATTCCGCCCAAAAGTTTTCTCTTAGTTCAAAACGATCAATATGTAGAATCAGAACAAATCATTGCTGAGATTCGCGCGAGAACATCCACTTTGAATTTGAAAGAGAAGGTTCGAAAACATATTTATTCTGACTCAGAAGGTGAAATGCACTGGAATACCGATGTGTACCATGCACCTGAATTCACATATGGTAATATTCATCTCTTACCAAAAACAAGTCATTTATGGATATTATTAGGGGAGCCCTGGAAATCCAGTCTAGGCCCCTGTTCGATCCACAAGGATCAAGATCAAATGAACGCTTATTCTCTTTCTGTTAAGCGAAGATCTATTTCTAACCCCTCAGTAACTAATAATCAAGTGAGACACAAATTTTTTAGTTCGTATTTTTCTGGTAAAAATCAAAAAGGAGATAGGATTCCTGATTATTCAGAACTTAATCGAATGACATGTATTGGTCGTTGTAATCTTAGATATCCGGCCATTCTCGAGGGGAATTCTTATTTATTGGCAAAGAGGCGAAGAAATAGAGTCATCATCCCACTCGAATCAATTCAACAAGACGAGAACCAACTAATACCTTCTTCAGGTATCTCAATTGAAATCCCCAGAAATGGTATTCTCCGTAGAAATAGTATTCTTGCTTATTTCGACGATCCTCGCTATATCAGAAAGAGCTCGGGACTTACTAAATATGAGACCAGAGAACTTAATTCAATCGTCAACGAAGAGGATTTGATTGAGTATCGAGGAGTCAAGGTATTTTGGCCAAAATACCAAAAGGAAGTAAATCCTTTTTTTTTTATTCCCGTGGAAGTCCACATTTTGTCCGAATCTTCTTCCATAATGGTACGGCACAATAGTATTATTGGGGTAGATACACAAATCACTTTAAATAGAAGAAGTCGGGTAGGCGGATTGGTCCGAGTGAAGAAAAAAGCAGAAAAAATTAAACTGATAATATTTTCTGGAGATATCCATTTTCCTGGAAAGACAAATAAGGCATTCCGATTGATACCACCAGGAGGGGGAAAACAAACTTCCAAAGAATACAAAAAATTCAAAAATTGGCTATATATCCAACGAATGAAACTTTCCAGGTATGAAAAAAAATATTTTGTTTTGGTTCAACCCGTAGTCCCATATAAAAAAACGGATGGTATAAATTTAGGAAGACTTTTCCCGCCGGATCTCTTGCAGGAAAGTGATAATCTACAACTTCGAGTTGTCAATTATATCCTTTATTACGACCCAATTCTTGAAATTTGGGACACAAGTATTCAATTAGTTCGGACTTGTTTAGTGTTGAATTGGGACCAAGACAAAAAAATTGAAAAGGCCTGTGCTTCCTTTGTTGAAATAAGGACAAATGGTTTGATTAGAGATTTTCTAAGAATCGACTTAGCAAAGTCACCTATTTCGTATACCGGAAAAAGGAACGATCTATCGGGTTCAGGATTGATCTCTGAGAATGGATCAGATCGCGCTAATGTCAATCCATTTTCTTCCATTTATTCCTATAATTCCAAGGCAAGGATTCAAGAATCCCTTAATCCAAATCAAGGAACTATTCATACGTTATTGAATCGAAATAAGGAATCTAAGTCTTTGATAATTTTGTCATCATCCAATTGTTCTCGAATAGGCCCATTCAACGATGTAAAATCTCCCAATGTTATAAAAGAATTAATCAAAAAAGACCCCCTAATTCCAATTAGGAATTTGTTGGGCCCCTTAGGAACAGGCTTTCCAATTTCTAATTTTGATTTATTTTCCCATTTAATAACCCATAATCAGATCTTGGTAACTAACTATTTCCAACTTGATAATTTAAAACAGATTTTTCAAATACTTAAATATTATTTACTGGATGAAAATGGTAAAATTTATAATCCCTATTCCTGCAGTAACATCTTTTTGAATCCATTAAATTTGAATTGGTATTTTCTCCATTACAATTATTGTAAAGAGACATCTACAATCGTTAGTCTTGGGCAGTTTCTTTGTGAAAATGTATGTATAGCCAAAAAAGGACCACATTTAAAATCGGGTCAAGTTCTAATTCTTCAAGTGGATTCTGTGGTAATACGATCAGCTAAGCCTTATTTGGCTACTCCAGGAGCAACTGTTCATGGACATTATGGGGAAATCCTTTACGAAGGAGATACATTAGTTACATTTATATATGAAAAATCAAGATCTGGTGATATAACTCAAGGTCTTCCAAAAGTGGAACAGGTGTTAGAAGTGCGTTCGATTG